ACAGTACGAGCTGCAAGGTACATTGGTCAAAGTTTCATGATTACCTTATCTCACGCGAATCGTTTACCTGTAACTATTCAATATCCTTATGAAAAATCGATCACATCAGAGCGTTTCCGCGGTCGAATCCACTTTGAATTTGATAAATGCATTGCTTGTGAAGTATGTGTTCGTGTATGCCCCATAGATCTACCCGTTGTTGATTGGAGATTGGAAACAGATATTAGAAAGAAACGATTGCTTAATTATAGTATTGATTTCGGAATCTGTATATTTTGTGGTAACTGCGTCGAGTATTGTCCAACAAACTGTTTATCAATGACTGAAGAATATGAACTTTCTACTTACAATCGTCACGAATTGAATTATAATCAAATTGCTTTGGGTCGGTTACCAATGTCAGTAATTGGAGATTACACAATTCGAACAATTATGAATTCGACTCAAATAAAAATAGCCACGGATAACCCCCTTGATTCAAGAACGATTACCAATTACTAAGATTCCGTTTTGATCTAAAGAAGCGAAGTTTCTTTCATTTTGGTTGGTTAGTAACTACAAAACATAACTATTGATTGGTGAGAATCACGGCTTGATTTGAATTTAGAATAGATTCATATATCCGTGATGATTTCGAAATATCAAATTTCAACTACTCTTTCGGATACAAAAGCGGGATTGGTCCAATAACTGTATCTACATCAATCCACACCACATTAAGATTCAATTCAATTAGGCATATACAAGAAAAAAAAAAAGAAAGATAGGGTAACCTCTTTTTTCCTGGCCCGGTCAGTAAGGTCATGAAAATGAAATATTTCAACTTATTTATCTCTTATTTTACACATAATGGATTTACCTGGATCAATACATGATATTCTTTTAGTATTTCTAGGATCAGGTCTTATATTAGGAGGCCTAGGGGTGGTATTACTTACCAATCCAATTTATTCTGCCTTTTCATTAGGATTGGTTCTTGTTTGTATATCCTTATTCCATATTCCATCTAACTCCTATTTTGTAGCTGCTGCACAGCTCCTTATTTACGTGGGAGCCGTAAATGTCTTAATCGTATTTGCTGTGATGTTCATGAATGGTTCAGAATATTACAAGGATTTATATCTTTGGACAGTTGGAGATGGAGTTACTTCACTGGTTTGTACAAGTATTCTTTTTTCACTAATTACTACTATCTCAGATACGTCATGGTACGGGATTATTTGGACTACAAGATCAAACCAGATTATAGAGCAGGACCTGACAAGTAACGTTCAACAAATTGGAATTCATTTATCAACAGATTTTTATCTTCCATTTGAACTCATTTCTATAATTCTTTTAGTTGCTTTGATAGGTGCAATTGCTATGGCTCGTCAGTAATAAATACTTAGAATTAGAAATCCAAAATCAAATAAAATAAATAAGGCCGTGTTTTGTTCTGTGTTATTATTATGACATCAATTTCCCTTCAGTTCCATTTTGATATTCTATTGTTCATATATTAAATTGAATGGGTTTGAGTTCGATCCATTACTAATACCTTCCTTTTTTCCGTACTTGTTATATTCTAGTCAATCAAATCGGTTAAATTGTATTGTTGTTCATATTGAAATCAATCTCAATTGATGAGGAGTTGGTCAATGATGACCGAGCATGTACTTATTTTGAGTGCCTATTTATTTTCTATCGGTATTTATGGATTGATCACAAGCCGAAACATGGTTAGAGCACTTATGTGTCTTGAGCTTATACTGAATGCGGTTAATCTAAATCTCGTAACATTTTCTGATTTATTTGATAGTCGACAATTAAAAGGAGACATTTTCTCGATCTTTGTTATAGCTATTGCAGCCGCTGAAGCAGCTATTGGGCCAGCTATTGTTTCGTCGATCTATCGTAACAGAAAATCAACTCGTATCAATCAATCGAATTTGTTGAATAAATAGTCGTAATGATATAAATAAAGACAGATATATAGAATATTTACCAATTAGAATTAGCGTGTCGTGTATAACTCGTATGACCATGTTTGCTGAAACGTAATAAATCAAAGTATCTTGGACCTCTCTCATTCTCATGACCAGATCCAGAAGTAGATTGATTATTCAATTAAAAAAAAAATTCTGGTAAACCACTGATTCGTCTGGTGTCTACAATATATGATTCAGTTACTACTGATTTTACCAGATCGAAAATTGATAACGTTCAAAAAATTGATAGATCCAATGTCACATTCAGTAAAGATTTATGATACATGTATAGGGTGTACTCAATGTGTACGAGCCTGCCCCACAGATGTATTGGAAATGATACCTTGGGACGGATGTAAAGCTAAGCAAATTGCTCCTGCTCCAAGAACAGAGGACTGTGTAGGTTGTAAGAGATGTGAATCTGCTTGTCCAACGGATTTCTTGAGTGTCCGGGTTTATTTATGGCATGAGACAACTCGTAGCATGGGTCTAGCTTATTGATACGTTTCACAAAATTCTACTTAAATCCA